CGAGTTATCAGAATACGTAGTAAAATAAAGTCCTTGGTTATTTAACTTAGATGAAATAGTAATAGTTCCGCTCATTGGTATACTACAAAAATGGGAATGAAATCAATCTGATTCCAATATCTCATATCTTTCCCAAACAAAAGGGGACAATTTAAGCGGAAAGCCCATATCTATTTAAGCGGAAAGCCCATATCTATTTATTAGAATAAAATGAGTCTGTTTTTATGTTATTTCGTACTGTATAATTCCTTTGCTTTGTTTGTGGGATCATTTTCCCCGAGGGGTAATGAAAAGAATTCTAGAATGGATTGCTAATTATGCCTAGATCTCGTATAAATGGAAATTTTATTGATAAGACCTCTTCAATTGTAGCCAATATCTTATTACGAATAATTCCGACAACTTCAGGAGAAAAAAAGGCATTTACCTATTACAGAGATGGTGCGATTTGATTCTTTTTTCTTGTTTTTTTTTAGCCCTCACCTCAGTCTTACGAGAAAGAGACGCGGTTCGGTATAGAAAGAACGAAATTCTTGAAATAAACCTACGCTCGGTGAAGGTGAAGTTTGGAGATAGAACAATTCCTTCTATCGTGTATCCTCGATTGATGCAGCCTCAGATGTTTCAATTGTTGATTTGAGTATTGAGCGAAAGGTTACACCTATGGGTTCTGTATTGCGGGTCAATCCTACACTACATTAGTACCAATAGGCGGCATAAGGGAAAAAGCACTCCACCTAGGAATCAACAACACAAAAACTTTGTTATAAATTCCCCTTTTCCTTATCGGTATCGGGACTAACAAGAATGGTTGGGACAACAAACATCCATCTCGTTTGTACTTTGGATACCCGTATAACCATCAAAGATCGTTGAAGTGACTAATTCCTGGAACTAGAAGGCGTTGAGAACAAAGAAATTGTTGGAGTTACCATTTATATCTAACACAAATATGATTGGTGTTAAGAAAAAACCTCTTGCGGGAAGGCTGGCTAGAGATTTCTTGTAAAAATACTAGTTCCTTTCAGTTCATAATGAGATGAGAATAGTTCCATTTTTATTCTATGGATTATTCCCCTTAGTACTATGTGCAGAAGGGAGGAGCCGTATGAGATGAAAATCTCATGTACGGTTCTGGAACGGAGATTTTTTGAATAGAATGAACGACCGTAACGGATGTTGGCTCAATCCGAAGGAAATTATGCGGAAGCTTTACAGAATTATTATGAAGCTACGCGACCAGAAATTGATCCCTATGATCGAAGTTATATACTCTATAACATAGGCCTTATACACACAAGCAATGGAGAGCATACAAAGGCTTTGGAATATTATTTCCGGGCACTAGAACGAAACCCATTCTTACCACAAGCTTTTAATAATATGGCCGTGATCTGTCATTACGTGCGACTATCTCCGCTATAGAAATAAGGAAAAAAGCAAAGATCAAATTGGCTAGTAAATACTATAAAAAAAGGCTTTCTACATAATGCATCGTCCAAAGCAACGATTTTTATCAGCTGTAGCAAAGAAAGAGACTTCACGAGAACCAAAATAGGAAGAAAAAAAAATGAGTGCAGCCTATATACATACTATATTCTATGGATAAAGGATCAAATTGATAGAGAAAGCACCGTAAAGATCAATTAGCGAGCTATTGAGTCGATACAGTTAAGAACTGCTTACTTATGTCATGATATGGGACAAAAGTTAGGAATCAACTTATGTAATAGAGTCGATCCACTAAGGTATTGAGCAGCGGTGTAGCATCAGGTCCCAAAGATAGTAAGTTCTTTTTTCTTATGGAAAAAAGTCTTTTTCAAAGATTCTATATGAATTCCATATATGAAACCGAGATAGTTACCTTTCAGAAAATTCTAACGATATTGTGGGGATACCTATGCTTCATTCTTCTGAAGGTGGGAGAAAAGATCAAACTGATTCTGATTATTGATCGAAATTAGGGTTTGAAACTTATGTAATTAACTTCTTCTGGTTAACCCAAGAAAAAATGGGATAGATTTATGAGAAATCTAATTCAGTTAGCATAGGGTAGATTAAGATAGGACACAAAAAGAATCGATTTATGAGCCGTATGAGGTAGGAAACTCTCAAGTACGGTTCTAAGGGAAGGAACCACCTATTCCGACCGGGGAGAACAGGCCATTCTACAGGGTGATTCGGAAATTGCGGAAGCTTGGTCCGATCAAGCTGCTGAGTATTGGAAACAAGCTATAGCGCTTACTCCAGGTAATTATATTGAAGCACATAATTGGTTGAAAATCACGAAGCGCTTCGAATAAAACCACTCTCTTTTTTAATTCATTAAAAAAAAATGGGTTTGGTTGTTGGATCCATCAATCAAATAAAATGGATCGTTCCTATGAGAAGATCTAATCAAGAATTTCATTATATCCCTTCCTTCTGCATTATATTTTGTACGGTATCTCATAGGGATAAATGATATGGATACAGTATAGAATAGAACTAATAAAGTAAA